ATAACTATTTTTGTGACTTATCTCGTTCGCCGTGTAGGATAACTCTTTTTGGTCTCATTCAATAGATTAAATAAAGAAAACCACTCTACTATTTCATCTAATGAGTTCAAATTCAAATTTAAGTAAATTCAATTTGAATTTTACTAAAGTAGAAGGGGGCGTATTCTAGGTTCTAAGGTCACTTAAAAAAAAAAGAATCAAACAAGTTTTTTTTTTATTTTTACATATTTATTCAAAAAAAGTTCTATGTTTTGACTGAAGTTAGATAATAGAGTTATTTTTTTTATGTATTCTTTTTTTCTTATTAATTTCTTAAAGAGTTTTTCAATGAATCAGTTACGTGAATTCTGAATCCTGAGATGGTGCAGATGCCAAAGACGATGAATTTAGTTCTTTTGATCTTTCTCTATTTTTGTTCATACCACCTATAATTATTGAAAATTCACAAATTTTCAATTGAATTTTTTTTATTCGTGGAACTAGTATTTTTATCTATCTCTTTAAATTTTTTTTTTAATTGAAACTTAGGGAAGTACTTTAGAAATATATGTATAAAAAAACATATTTTATTGAGTCCCTTCATGCCTACTATAACTAGTTATTTCGGTTTTCTACTAGCAGCTTTAACTATAACCTCAGTTCTATTTATTGGTCTAAGCAAAATACGACTTCTTTGAAATTAATTGAATGAAGATTTTTTTATAAAAAAGGATTTCTACGGGATTTCATATGTTCGATAGTTCCTTACCGTGTTAATTACCCAATTTTGGTCATTGAGATTCATCGGCAATACAGATTAAGAGCTAGGAATAGATAGTACCTCTCTTTTCTCCCTTTCAAAAATGAAAACAAAAGAAAATTGAAATGATTGAAGTTTCTTTATTTGGAATCGTCTTAGGTCTAATTCCTATTACTTTGGCTGGATTATTCGTAACTGCTTATTTACAATACAGACGTGGTGATCAGTTGGACTTTTGATTAATTAACATCTCTTTTTGTTGACTGACCTCCTTCTTGCTTTCATATGCGGGAGGTCTAATTCAGATTGCTGCTCAATTATTTGGGAACAGTGGAATTTTCACACAATCTAATAAACAAGAATCACATCACGCTCTGTAGGATTTGAACCTACGACATTGGGTTTTGGAGACCCACGTTCTACCGAACTGAACTAAGAGCGCTTTTCTGGTTTTTTCGAAAAAAACAAAAAGGCTAGAAATAAGAGCAGTAATAGGTAGGGATGACAGGATTTGAACCCGTGACATTTTGTACCCAAAACAAACGCGCTACCAAGCTGCGCTACATCCCTTTCAATTGGTTTACAGTGTCATTGTAGAGAATTCCTGTCTTGTTTTCCACATCCTTCTTTTTTTTTGTCTCATATCAGATAACAAACATATATATAATTCAAAAAATTACTTTTTTTTTACGATACTTCTCTCAATTTCCATTTTACATAAATAGGCGTTTCCATTTTTAAATGGAATCTATAAGATCGTTCTAGTAGATAATATTTTAATTCTAATTTTGAAAACGGGAGGATTACGTATACAAATACAAGACCTTCTTAACTACATGTACATCTGTAGTTATATATATTACTATATATAATGTAATACAATAAAGAAGAAAGAAGGAGGATTTCAAATGCGAGATCTAAAAACATATCTTTCCGTAGCACCGGTACTAAGTACTCTATGGTTCGGTTCGTTAGCAGGTTTATTAATAGAGATTAATCGGTTATTTCCAGATGCATTAACATTTCCCTTTTTTTAATTCTAGTTATTAACATAAGAAAGGGTGCAAAAATTTAGAGATACGATCAACGATCGGGGACTAATCCCCCCCTTTTTTTTTCTAATTTTTTTTAGAATTAATTAGAAAAAAAAAGGGGGGGGCGGAAGGTCATAAAAACAAGGGTTCAGGATCCAATTAAATTAGTAATAGAACGGAAAAAGTGTTGCTAGGTAAAGAGTATCCTATGAAATACTTAAAAAAAACATTGTACAAAGATTTTAATTTAAATAGAGTTTTCAAAAAATCATTGTATTGCTTATTATTTTCTTTTTATTTAATTACTAATTAATATTCATTGCAACGCAATATTTCAGAAATTTTTTTAGTTAACAACTTCTATTTTTTTGGTTCTTGTTCTTTCTGGATCCTAAAATGAAAATAGAAGATTGGGGTGAATCATAAATCCAAAGGAGGTTTCATGGCCAAGGGTAAAGATGTTCGAGTAACAATTATTTTGGAATGTACCAGTTGTGTTCGAAATGATATTAAGAAAGAATCCGCGGGAATTTCCAGATATATTACTCAAAAGAATCGGCATAACACCCCTAGTCGATTGGAATTGAGAAAATTCTGTCCCTATTGTTATAAACATACAATTCACGGGGAAATCAAGAAATAGATTAAATTGAGTGCTTGTATGTCAACTTTTATTTTAAGAATAGGAATAATGATAGTATCTATATATTATTACATATATATAAATATAAACAAATAAATCAATAGAAAGAAATCAATAGAAAGAAATCGAATCCTATATTTTTATTTATATATAGAAATAGAAACTCTATCCTATAATAGAAATAATAGAAATAGAAATCTTTTTTATTTTGATCCGATCAAAATAGGATTTTAGAGATAAGGAATAAAAAAATTATGAATAAATCTAAGCGACCTTTTACTAAATCCAAGCGATCTTTTCGTAGGCGTTTGCCCCCGATCCAATCGGGGGATCGAATTGATTATAGAAACATGAGTTTAATTAGTCGATTTATTAGTGAACAAGGAAAAATATTATCTAGACGGGTGAATAGAGTTACTTTAAAACAACAACGATTAATTACTATTGCTATAAAACAAGCTCGTATTTTATCTTTGTTACCTTTTCTTAATAATCAGAAACAATTTGAAAGAAGTGAGTCGACCCCTAGAACTACTAGCCTTAGAACCAGAAAAAAATAGACTTATTTTTCACTTAAATCATAATTCCAATCTGAAGGAATTAAAAAAGAGGTTACTTTTTTGTTCGACAAATCCAATCAAGAATAAAAATTTGATTGTTACGTCTGTATCTGTCATAAAAAAAAAAGAAAAGAAAAGAATCGTCGAGAAGAAAAAGAATAACTCTTTTTTTAACGACTATATACCCTCGGTTTGTTTTGACGACTTTTTTTATAATACTAATTTCTACTCTACCTTCCCCGAGCTCATTCTCCTTAGAACGAACTCTATTTCAAATATTTTAGTGGATTTCTTCCAATCCCCTTATTTTTTGATCTCATTCGAAATTGTATAAAGACAACTCCTATTTAATAGAGCTATTTGTGCAAGTATTTTCCGATTAAGAAGTAATTGCTTCTTGTACAGATTGTGTATGAATCGGTTATAACTATAGAATACCCCCGCTTCGTGAATTACGGCATTTATTCGAGTGATCCATAAACGACGAAAATCTCTTTTTCTTTTACCCCTATCCCGATGAGCCGAAACTAAAGCTCTTATTCTCTGTTGAGTCATAGTTCGTGTAAGTCGTGAATGAGCCCCTCGAAAGCTTGATGCAAATAAACGAAGTTTTGTTCTACGCCTCCGAGCTATATATCCGCGTTTAATTCTAGTCATTGAATAAATCAAACTTTGATGAATAACTAATTCTTTTTAGTTATTCTTTTCCCCTTTACTAGTCATTAATAACCAAACGAATTATTCCAATGTATAAAAAAAATTCCAATGGCTTTTGCTACTCTAACCTTCCCCACCACTATTTTTTGCTAGGTATTTTTCTTTGCTTTGAGCTTTGAAAGGAGAAATTGCCTTGATACTTGATATAAAAAAATAAAATAACTACAAAAAGTAGTAAATAGAAATGGATAAATAGTGGGTTCCATCGTTTCTATGGTTACTTCTAAAACGGTGAGGTCTTCTATATACACCGGAGCTCCTTCTTTTCATTAATCAATACTATTGGTAACTTGTACAATTCACATTCGTTGGCTCTACCCCATTAATATTCCAGTAATAGGTCTTTCACAATGAGATCCACTTTATACAGTAACGGTATTTCATTTTTAAAATTGATTTGGTTGTTTACCCTGTTAGTCCGTCCTTTTTTTTTTTTTTTTCAAGCCTTTTTTTTTTTTTTTCAAGAGTAGAATCCTTTTAATAAAAAATAGAATTTCCCCCGCTTAATGGATAATCATTTGTTATCATTGGGGGTTTTCTAAAAAATAGAGTTGATTGGATTTTCACCAATGTAAACCATAAGTTTCAGACAAAATAGAAGATATGAACGATTAAATAATTAATGGAGTTCCTTCCATTCTATTTTATTCACAGGTACTGATCCTTGATATTTCAAAAAGAATTTCCTTTTTAGGTTTCAGTCTATGATCTAAACGAGTCGCACATACACCCGAGTACATGTTCCTCGTCGCTGAGGGCATCCCCGAAGCGCTGGGGATTTCGTGACATTTCGGATTGGCTGTCTTGTATTTCTAATAAGTTGTTTAATGGTTGGCATATGGAATCATATAAATAATGGGCTGGTTTAGATTGGTTCTAACCGGCTAATTCTGAATTACTTCTCTTCAACATTCTCTTCAATATTAAAAAAAGATATTGAAGAGAATATGAAACTAAACCTTTAATCTAAAAAGATATAAAATTAGCAATTGTAGATTTGCATGAAATCGCTCCTATTTTTTATTGAACCGCTACAAGATCAACAATTCCATGAGCTTGGGCTTCTGTTGCTGACATAAAAACATCCCTTTCCATGTCTTCGGATACAACCCATATAGGTTTGCCCGTTCTTTGTACATAAACCCTTGTGATGGTTTCGCGAATTTTTAGTAGTTCTTCCGCTTCCAAGATAAATTCTCCCGTTTGTGCCTCATAAAACGAACTAGCGGGTTGATGGATCATTACCCTGATGATCTAATAGATCAGGTTCTTCTATATTCGCAGAATGAGGCGCGATAACCAAAAAAACAGCGAAAATTGAATAACCGTACAGGCTTTTTTTGTGCATTGCATACGGCTCCACAATGGAATTTACATTTTTCAACTTTCCGTTAGGCGAAAGAAAACAAAATATAAGTTGTATTATACGCAGATCCATAAATCATCCAATTACCATCCTTCTTTTTTGTAGTAGTTAACAAATACTATGATGGTTCCGTTGCTTTATATATCATTTTTTTGATCCGTCTATGATTCAGCAATCCCAAAGTGTCTTTTTTTTTTTTTTTTATATAAATTTTTTAAATAAGCTTCCGGTGTGAAAACAAAGTTTGTGACGCTGAGATGTGCCCGAATAGGTAAGATCTCATTTGAAATACCCCTTCCTTATCTCATACTACTCTTTCAATATATAATCTAAATTTTTTTAATCTAAAAAATTTCATATCGAATTCGAAGTGCCATGCTATTATTACTTAACTAATTCATATTTCCGATGGCGAAGGCATAGTATTTTTTTTCTCAAAAATAAAAAAACTCATTGGCGCCAAGCGTGAGGGAATGCTATACGTTTGGTAATTGCCCCTCCGACTAGGATAAAGGATGCTATTGAAGCGGCCAATCCCATGCATATTGTCTGTACATCGGGTCGCACAAATTGCATAGTATCATAAATAGCCATTCCAGATATTACCCATCCACCAGGAGAGTTTATAAACAAATAAAGATCCTTGGTATCCTTTTCTATACTGAGATATATCATAAGACTAATAAGTTGATTCGAGATTTCGGTATCAACCTCTTGGCCTAAAAAAAATAATCTTTCTCGATAAAGTCGGTTGATTAGGATAAACTTTTATTCCTTAGGAGCCGTACAGGCACCTTTTGATGCATACGGTTCAACAAAAATTGTGACAAAATCAATGTGTCGATTCCAACCCCCTTTTTTTCATAAAAGGTTTTTCTTTCTAACTTAATAAGGGAAGGACTCGCTCCCTTTTTAAAAGTAAAAGAAAAAATAAGTTTTGGCCCCTTCTACCTTCTATTAGATATTATAATCCTAGAATAAAACGATTGATTAGGCCTGTCAGACTAACTTGATTCATTGATATTTGTTTTTCATCGAGATTCAGTTGAAATGCCGATGGTTTTTTCTTGTTCCTGAACGGGCTTCTTCCTTTTTTTATTCCATTTTTAGGTTTATGCTCTACCCCGAGTAAAAGGAAAAATTTGCCCGATTTTGATTTGCACATATAGGACAAATGAACCAAATACCGCGTCTTTTTTTTACTACTCCTTCTTTTTTTTTTCAATTCATTTATTTCACATGTCTTCTGTCAAATAGTGAACAAATTTTGAATTATATTATTTATTTGATCAACAGTTTTAGATCACCCGGTTTCAATTTTTTGTATTTTTTAATAGAATTTTTTATCATAATTTTGCAGATCATATAAGTAGTAATTATAAAAATCTTATATATTAATTATCAATTGGGTTTTTGCTAAACGGAGCCTGGATACTTAATTTTATTAGTCCAATCACGTAAACCATAAACAATTTTTGATAATCTAATATCAATCTAAATACTCCCTGCATTTAATTCCACTTTATTTTTTGCGCTTCGCATTACAAATTTTTGATAATTAAATCAATCTTTTTGGGCGAAACAGAGGATATCTCATCGAGGGAGAAAATGGGGAAATCCCATATAGCCCAATATATCTAACAAGTCGCACTATATGTCAACCCAAGATGTATCTCCTTCTCCAGGACTTCGAAAAGGTACTTTTGGAACGCCAATAGGCATGAAATGAAAAAAAAAGAGACTGAAGTTCTCTATTTCACTTTGATGTGGAAACGTAAGACTGGGATTTCATTTTTTCAAAATATTATCCTTTTTTCCTACTTTATTAATAATATTTAAATTAATCATATTTCATACATAAGTTGAATAAGCTAAAATAAAATATAAAATAAAAGGAAAGGAAGAGAGAATGAATAAAAATAAAGGAAATTTTTTACGAACGGGCTTCTGAATCATTAACAACAATAGCTATCTTGGTTCATATAAAATAGGATTAACCCCCATTGCGTATTGGTACTTATCGGATATAGAATAGATCCGCTTCCCTTTTTTCCTATGAATCAAATTGTTCCATTATTACTAACAGAATAGAACAAATATTAATCCTTTCTCCGAAATAATTACCTAAAAAAGGGGGGGTCTGTAACATAGTTTTTTCCAATGCAATAAAGTTACATAGTGTCTATTTTTCGTTGATAAAGGGGTATTTCCATGGGTTTGCCTTGGTATCGTGTTCATACTGTTGTATTGAATGATCCCGGTCGTTTGCTTTCGGTTCATATAATGCATACTGCTCTGGTTGCCGGTTGGGCCGGTTCGATGGCTCTATATGAATTAGCAGTTTTTGATCCCTCCGACCCTGTTCTTGATCCAATGTGGAGACAAGGTATGTTCGTTATACCTTTCATGACTCGTTTAGGAATAACCAATTCATGGGGCGGTTGGAATATTACAGGAGGGACTATAACGAATCCGGGTCTTTGGAGTTATGAAGGGGTAGCCGCAGCACATATCGTGTTTTCTGGCTTGTGCTTCTTGGCAGCTATTTGGCATTGGGTATATTGGGATCTAGAAATTTTTTGTGATGAACGTACAGGAAAACCTTCTTTGGATTTACCCAAGATTTTTGGAATTCATTTATTTCTTTCAGGAGTGGCTTGCTTTGGTTTTGGCGCATTTCATGTAACAGGATTATATGGTCCTGGAATATGGGTATCCGACCCTTATGGACTAACCGGAAAGGTCCAACCCGTAAATCCGGCGTGGGGCGTGGAGGGTTTTGACCCTTTTGTTCCGGGAGGAATAGCCTCTCATCATATTGCAGCAGGGACGTTGGGTATATTAGCGGGCTTATTCCATCTTAGTGTTCGTCCGCCTCAACGTCTATACAAAGGATTACGTATGGGAAATATTGAAACCGTCCTTTCCAGTAGTATTGCTGCTGTCTTTTTTGCAGCTTTTGTTGTTGCTGGAACTATGTGGTATGGTTCTGCAACTACTCCCATCGAATTATTTGGTCCTACTCGTTATCAATGGGATCAGGGATACTTTCAACAAGAAATATATCGAAGAGTTAGTGCTGGACTAGCTGAAAATCAAAGTGTATCAGAAGCTTGGTCTAAAATTCCTGAAAAATTAGCTTTTTATGATTATATTGGTAATAATCCAGCAAAAGGGGGGTTATTCCGAGCGGGTTCAATGGACAATGGGGATGGAATAGCTGTTGGATGGTTAGGACACCCCGTCTTTAGAAATAAAGAAGGGCGTGAACTTTTTGTACGCCGTATGCCTACTTTTTTTGAAACATTTCCGGTTGTTTTGGTAGACGGAGACGGAATTGTTAGAGCGGACGTCCCGTTTAGAAGGGCAGAATCTAAATATAGTGTCGAACAAGTAGGTGTAACTGTTGAGTTTTATGGTGGTGAACTCAATGGAGTGAGTTATAGTGATCCCGCAACTGTGAAAAAATATGCTAGACGGGCTCAATTGGGTGAGATTTTTGAATTAGATCGTGCTACTTTGAAATCCGATGGTGTTTTTCGTAGCAGTCCAAGAGGTTGGTTTACTTTTGGGCATGCTTCGTTTGCTCTACTTTTCTTCTTTGGACACATTTGGCATGGTGCTAGAACCCTCTTCAGAGATGTTTTTGCTGGTATTGATCCAGATTTGGATGCTCAAGTGGAATTTGGGGCATTCCAAAAACTTGGAGATCCAACTACAAAAAGACAAGCAGTCTGATGCAACATTGCTTTTTTTCTTCTAGTTTTTGTTTGCGATTTTGTAGGGTACTGTAGGAATCTTTATTTAAATCGCTGCCGTTTCTTTGACTCTTTTTCGTTCTTTATCCGGAGGGATACTCCTAAGTAAACATAAACAAAACAGGTATGAAAGCTATAATTGTAAACCACGATCAAATTTATGGAAGCATTGGTTTATACATTTCTCTTAGTATCGACTTTAGGGATAATTTTTTTCGCTATTTTTTTTCGGGAACCGCCTAAAATTTCAACTAAAAAATGAAATAATTTTTCATTATCTTCATTGATGTAATCAGCCTCCAAATATTTGGAGGCTGATTACATCAACTAGTCCCCGTGTTCCTCGAATGGATCTCTTAGTTGTTGAGAGGGTTGCCCAAAGGCAGTATATAGAGCATACCCAGTAAAACTTACAAGTAACCCAGATATAAAGATGGCGACTAGGGTTGCTGTTTCCATTATTATAGAAGTGAAAGACCACAATGGATCTATGCTAAGATCCTTTATTTACAACGGAATGGTATACAAAGTCAACAGATCGTAATGAATACAAAATAAGATTTATGGCTACACAAACTGTTGAGGATAGTTCTAGATCTGGTCCAAGAAGCACTACTGTAGGGAAGTTATTGAAACCGTTGAATTCCGAATATGGTAAAGTAGCTCCTGGATGGGGAACGACCCCTTTGATGGGTGTTGCAATGGCGCTATTTGCGGTATTCCTATCCATTATTTTGGAGATTTATAATTCTTCTGTTCTACTGGATGGAATTTCAGTGAATTAGACTCAGAAGAATCTTGAAGTATTAGCTTTTCGTTCGATACAAAAGAGTAAATAAAGTATGTATGTAGGTCTAAAAATTTTAGCCTATTCTCCTTTGGTAGTTCGACCGCGAAATTTTTTTCTGCATTGTATATTTCCGGAATATGAGTGTGTGACTTGTTAGAATGGGCCCTATGGATAGTACAGAGAATGTGGTCTGTCATCTTTATCAAGATGGTTTTACTTCGTCAGATATTCATTCGAGTATCTGGAGCACGAAATAGATCAAATAGATCATAAAGTATTCGAACTATGATTCATACTTAATACTCAGACCTCGTAGCCGGACTTCTTTCCGTTCTATCTTAGAAACTTTAATAAATCAAAAAAAAATTCTGCTTTTAAACTCTTATTTGGATC